TAATGGATAGGGCCTCATTGATAAGTGCTGCAAGATCTCGTGCATTGGAACCCATGGTTATGGACCCGAATCCGTTAGTATGGAACATTTTCTTTTCCAAGTGAAACCCTTTAGTATATGAAAGAATGAAAAAGTGCTTTCGTTGTTGTTGAATAAGAAGCCTTCGTATCTTAATGCATGTATTTAATTTATTCGGAGCTATTAGAGCGGGATCCACTTTTTGGGGAATATGAGTCGAACCAATAACAAGAATATTTCTAGTGGAATATCTTTCACAATCTCTGGAGAGATAGTTCTGTAATAGACCGAAGGATCTGTAATTCACATACAGATCATGAATGTTTGGAATCCATATTATGCAAGGAGACATTGCTCTTGCTAATGCGAATCGAAAGGTGATATCGATATAAAATCCGTATATACTCGGCGGCATATCCATAGTTAGCACATTCGTCATATCTAGCAGCTCCGTATCAAGATCAAGGTCATCATCAATATCGTCACTATCATCAATATCGATATCGTCACGATAATCACTATCGTCACTATCACTATCATCAATAAAAAAACCTTCAGGCTTGTAATACGAATACGGAAAGTTGTTCGGAAATATCGTAATGAAAGGAACATGGGAGTTTGTCGCTAGGTATTTGACCAAATAGGATCGTCCAGTTCCTATAGAACCTATCACTAAAATACCCCTAGAAGGGGATAGGGCTAAACGGAGCGAGAAGGGTTTTCCATGAGATGGGAAATGAAAACTATTAGCCCCACACGGGGTTTGTGAATAAGTGATTGTCTGATAATGAGCAAGGAATATCCGTCTTTCTGCTAAACAGGATCTATTGAACTCATAATTCATTAGATACTTTTTATGAATGTCAACTAAGTATCGTAAGTAAATTGATCCCGGTTGTTCAATCATTTGATAACCAGAGTCATTCTTTGATAAATGATCACTATGAGTCAGACTCAATAGAATTTGATCAATCCTTTTTTCTTTTTCGGTCGTTAAGGTGGAGAACTGAACCAAGAATTCTCTTTCTTCATCATCAACCAAATCACTGTTCGCGACCCAGGATTCTATTTTCTCATCAATCCAATCACCGTTCACCCCTTTTCTTTTTCTTATCAATGAATAGATCTCTTTACTTGTACGACTTAGATGTCTCGTATTTCTCGAAAAAGCGATTCGATTGATGGGATTTTGTATGATACTTCTGAGATCGATGAGATTGATATTCAAATATTTCTTCTTAGAACGTATTGATTTGACCCCATAAGCGGAACCACCAACCAATAGCATGTTGCCACCAGAAGCAGAAACCCGTATTTCTTCCAGAAAATCTCCTAATTGTTCCAGAGCAACTAGAAAGAGATTCTTTAACCAGAAAGAATTCAGTTCAGATTCAGATGTAGGATACCTATCCAAAAGTTTTCGCAACTCAATCATGTATGATGGAATCATCAAAGATTTGATCTTTTCTAACTCTGTCTGTAACTCACTAGAGGCTCGGGAAACAAAGAGAAGATGTATGCGAACGAGATATCCAGCAACAAGAAGAAGGAAAAGGATTGAATAGAGGAACTCCCGAGCATTTGTTAATCTCAGATGTGTCCATATCAATGGAACGGGTGACTCATTATTTCGATGAATCGTTTCTTCGGACAGAAGGAGATTCTGGAAACACTTACTCGAAATCTCACTTATCAGACTCGAAATCTTACTTTTCAGAGTCAGAGTCCATTGTGGAAGAATCTTCTGAGGAATTGGCCATGATATATCTGATACATGCATAATATCTCTCAAAACGGATACAAATTTGTGCCTGCTACTTAGTATCCTTAGTATCGGCAATGGTTCTGAAAAAATCTCTAAAAGGGTGGTGAAATTTAGATATTTCCACCCTGTCGAAGTAAGGAACCATGGCATATATGTTTGGAAGAGATTCCATTTTGAGAGATTGAAAAGAGCACTATCTCGTTGAAAGGTTCTATACATCTGCCCTTTCTCAACGCATTTCTTTAGAGAAAGACTCCGTTTTTTTTTCCTCTTTCCAGATGGGAAATCCTTCTCAGAACATGGAGTGTGAATCAAATCCATGTTTGAATTGAAACTGAGATACTCATGCAAGTTCTTCCCTTCTGAATCAGATAGATTCATATCTGAAAGAGGCTGACAATAAGTTCTTTCAAAATTAACTATTTGTTCCTCTGTTAGAGGTGTTGTATAAATGTCTGCGATCGAGTAAATAGCTCTACGAACGAATGGCTCGGATCGAATTGGAAAATGGAAAAATTTGTACAAGTTATACCTTTCGTCACCACTTTGTGTAAAATCGTTAGGTATAAATATGTCAGATACCTGTGACTCGATTGACAAAATAGTCTCTCTCTCCCCAAAAATATGTTTTTTTTTACCGACGCACGAAGAAAATATTTTGTTGCGAATGAACAAGATAGTGAGGAATTGTCCATATGTAGGATCATAATTATTGATACGGGTCTTTTCCACATAAAAAGGGAATCCTTTGTTACAATAGAACCAGAAGCGATTTGGATCATTCAAGAATCGAAGTGGATTTGCTTTATAAAAAGAAGATATCAATGAACTTCTATGAAATGGTTTCACGGGATTCAGCCAATTGTCTCGATCATGGAATATCATTGATAAATAGGAATCCGTGTTATCAAAGGATTTCCTGCGATTATTTCTAGTATGGAATGAGTCAATCACCCACTTTGGTATCTTTTTGAAGCAAAATGGTAATCTTGTTCCTCCATTGATCAAGGATTTCGGTCTTTTGGAAGTATCATGATCATCCAATAAGAAGGGTTTCAATTTATTCAAATGAACGATTTGAACACCTATTGATTCTAACAACTGATTGCGGAGTTGATCATTCGGACCTTTCAATTCATAGATGTGGATCTCGGACCTATGAATGGGGGTATTCCCGATACTCACAAAGAAAAGGGGAAGTGACTTGGACAAAAAGAGAAGTGACTTGGACAAAAAGAAACGAAGTGACTTGGACAAAAAGAAACGAAGTGACTTAGACAAATCTTGTTTGTCTATAACCTCGGACCAATCAATCGAATATTGATTAATACGTAACCGATCGAACACTACTTGAAAATGGTTCTTCTGTTCAGAAAGGAAATGTTCCTGGAAATTCTTGCTCCCATTGGACCATTTGTATCTATATACATCAGGATCCCGATTCATGGATCTCCCGGTTCGAGAAATAAGAGGATCAAACCATTTCTTCTGACTCTTTTTCAAATTCGATAAATGTTGGTTGATCGTATATTTCATTATAGTTATATGATTCAGAGTATCATTTCCTATTTGATCCCTTTGAATTCCATATTCGAAGTTGTGATCGGATCTATTCATTAAAAAGAATCGATTAGATACATTTCTTATGTACCCATAGATTTGAATCAGATTTCGGATCAATCTATATTGATTGACTGCCTCCATTATGTTGTTGCTAGCAAATACCGCTGTTTTTCGTTTTGGATCTTCCAAATCATTCCCGCAGTAGATCCGGGCCGATTTTTTTCTGATCCTTCGATAAAAAGATTCATTCTCTTCATAAAAAAGAGGAGGTAGAACCAATAAAGATTTCTTTTTCGATTCATCTCTGGAGTTGAATACCTGATTCAAGAATTTTTTTTGATCCAACCCGTAGGAATCAATAGAAAAGGCAAATCTCCTATGATACACCAGATCCGGCTCGGTTATTGATAGAGTGAATAGATCTGCCATTTCTTGAAATCTCTCTTCTGATTCAAAATCGTGGTGTAACGTGTATCCCCTTTTGTTCCGGTCATGGAATAGATGAAATAAATCAAAAAATGGATTTTTGTTCAAGAATGAAATAGGATGAATTGAGACGGTATTTTGTAAATACGTAATTATCTTGAATATATCAACCATTTCCTTATTTTCCGCTCGCCTGGAAGGGACAAAAGAAACATCTTGTTTTTTCTTCAAAAATTTCTGATCTCTGGTGGACCTCTCAATAGGATTCGAACCCAGATGAAGTTCTGACCATCTGTCAGAGAAAAAAGAACGAATTGATCTTGTAGGATTCCCAAGAAATTCTTCGATTTCTTCCGGAAGCAGATGATTATTCATCTGCTTCTCACGTTCCGTGAATAGCCGGGACATTGAGGAAGATCCAAAAAGGCATTTCGGGAATTGATCTGATTCTATCTCTGTTCGTTCCGTTTGAAGAAAGGAAGGATCCCAAAGAATCGATCTTTCTTTTAGTTGCTGAATCTCTGTTTGATCGATCAATGTGGGATATTCTGAATCCTCATTTCTAATGGAATCGAAATGATCTATGGATTGATCAGAAGATCCTTTCAATTGGCTAGAATCCCTTACTTGAACGAAAATAGATCTTGATCTTGTGGAATCATATTGAATATTTGACAATACATTCCGTACCTTGCTAAAAAACCGATCCAACCACACATTGTCTAACCAAATCAAATTCTCTCTCGATACGTTCCTCAAAAAATCCGATTCGTGCTCATTCTTCCCCCAACTAACGAAGAGATCTTGGCGGAATTGCCACATATGAAATTGAGCACAATTTTGCAAAGAAATACCCCACTTGTTTCTCGAGAAGAGATGGGAAACATGCTCAATATCATTTGATTGAATAGTTGCCTCAGCTCCTTGTTGTTTGAAGAAACCCTCCCCTTCAATTGGTCTTTTTTCACGAAAAGCAGACATGAGATAAGAAATCAAGTCTTTCCCTAAGATTTCGAATAGCTGTCCCGAATTCAAGTTGATTATGTTTCGCTTCTTCCTCGAAGAAAGACAATCAAACAATTCCCAATCATGGTCCTTGCGGATCGGATCATCCGTATAGGATAAAAAAAGAAACTCCAGATATTTGCTATCTTTCTCTTTGAATGAGATCTCAATTCCTGCTACGGTTTCATTAGATATCTTACAACTAGAATCCCTTTTTTTTCCGATCCGCTTCCCCCACCTCCACCACCGTGAACTCCGGTTAGATTCAGGCATGATACACTTTTGATTTATTGGGAGAACCCAAGTATTTTTTTGCGGATCCATGAAACAACTCTCAGAAAGCTTTTTCCCTTTTGGAAGATACAGGAGCGAAACAATCAACCTATTGATATTGGAAGACCAAAAAGATTCTTCCAATGTCTCATTTCCAGGTCCAATGGAATTCATAGGTATAGGAAGAAGCCCCATCAAATAGAGATTTTTTCTTTCGACCATCTTTCGATTGTTAATACGAGATATAAGGACCGCTACTACAAGCAGTACTACACCTTTGATCATGAAATATCGATTGCTTGTTGAACCCTGCGAATCGCGTGAAAGTAGGATACTCCAAATTCGGGGGTCAAAAAGTTTCATAAAGCGTTCTTGATGGAAAAAAATGTGAGTGAAAGATCCCACTGAATTGAATTTGATCCATGAATCTAAGAAATAGTGAGAATTCTTGATCTCTCTCAATATCTCTCTCAATTCGACGATCCAGGATTTGAATTGATGTCTCTTCATTGATATTTAGACCTCCTCCAGCGAAGATTGTATTTGAACTGGAATTTGTTTATTTACGATATATGATGTGTTAAGTTAAGCATCCCAATTGGAATTTGTTTATTTACAATATATGATGTGTTAAGTTAAGCATCCATGGCTGAATGGTTAAAGCGCCCAACTCATAATTGGTAAATTCGTAGGTTCAATTCCTGCTGGATGCACGCCAATGGGAACGTTTAATAAGTCTATTGGAATTGGCTCTGTATCAATGGAATCTCATCATCCATCCATAACGAATTGGTATGGTATATTCATACCATAACATATGAACAGTAAGAACTAGAATTCTTATCGATACTGGAACTCATAGGGAAGAAAATGGATTTATGGATGGAATCAAATATGCAGTATTTACAGAAAAAAGTATTCGGTTATTGGGGAACAATCAATATACTTCTAATGTCGAATCAGGATCAACTAGGACAGAAATAAAGCATTGGGTCGAACTCTTCTTTGGTGTCAAGGTAATAGCTATGAATAGTCATCGACTCCCGGGAAAGGGTAGAAGAAGGGGACCTATTATGGGACATACAATGCATTACAGACGTATGATCATTACGCTTGAATCGGGTTATTCTATTCCACCTCTTATAGAGAAAAGAACTTAAAGCAAAATACTTAATAACACGGCGATACATTTATACAAAACTTCTACCCCGAGCACACGCAATGGAGCCGTAAACAGTCAAGTGAAATCCAATCCACGAAATAATTTGATCTATGGACAGCATCGTTGTAGTAAAGGTCGTAATGCCAGAGGAATCATTACCGCACGGCATAGAGGGGGAGGTCATAAGCGTCTATACCGTAAAATCGATTTTCGACGGAATGAAAAAGACATATCTGGTAGAATCGTAACCATAGAATACGACCCTAATCGAAATGCATACATTTGTCTCATACACTATGGGGATGGTGAGAAGAGATATATTTTACATCCCAGAGGGGCTATAATTGGAGATACCATTGTTTCTGGTACAGAAGTTCCTATATCAATGGGAAATGCCCTACCTTTGAGTGCGGTTTGAACTATTGATTTACGTAATTGGAAGTAACCAATTAGGTTTACGACGAAACCTAGAAATCGATCACTGATCCAATTTGAGCACCTCTACGGGATAGACCTCAACAGAAAACTGTTGAGTAACGGCAGCAAGTGATTGAGTTCAGTAGTTCATCATAGAAAATTATTGACTCTAGATATATGGTAATATGGAGAAGACAAAATTGTTTGAAGCACGCACAGAACCGGAAGCGCCCCTTGTTTCAAAGAGAGGAGGACGGGTTATTCACATTTAATTTGATGGTCAGAGGCGAATTGAAAGCTAAGCAGTGGTAATTAAGATACCCCCGGGGAAAAAGAGAGATGTCTCCTACGTTACCCATAATATGTGGAAGTATCGACGTAATTTCATAGAGTCATTCGGTCTGAATGCTACATGAAGAACATAAGCCAGATGACGGAACGGGGAGACCTAGGATGTAGAAGATCATAACATGAATGATTCAGCAGATTTGGATTCCTATATATCCACTCATGTGGTACTTCATCATACGATTTATATAAGATCCATCTGTCTAGATATCATCATATACATCTAGAAAGCCGTATGCTTTGGAAGAAGCTTGTACAGTTTGGGAAGGGGTTTTTATTGATAAAAAAGAAGAATCCACTTCAACCGATATGCCCTTAGGCACGGCCATACATAACATAGAAATTACACTTGGAAAGGGTGGACAATTAGCTAGAGCAGCAGGTGCTGTAGCGAAACTGATAGCAAAAGAAGGTAAATCGGCCACATTAAGATTACCATCTGGGGAGGTCCGTTTGATATCCAAAAACTGCTTAGCAACAGTCGGACAAGTGGGTAATGTTGGGGTGAACCAAAAAAGTTTGGGTAGAGCCGGATCTAAGTGTTGGCTAGGTAAGCGTCCTGTAGTAAGAGGAGTAGTTATGAACCCTGTAGACCATCCCCATGGGGGCGGTGAGGGGAGAGCCCCAATTGGTAGAAAAAAACCCACAACCCCTTGGGGTTATCCTGCGCTTGGAAGAAGAAGTAGGAAAAGGAAAAAATATAGTGATAGTTTTATTCTTCGTCGCCGTAAATAGGAATATTTAAAATAGAATTTTTTTTTTTATTTGAAAAAAATGTAATGGGCGAACGACGGGAATTGAACCCGCGCATGGTGGATTCACAATCCACTGCCTTGATCCACTTGGCTACATCCGCCCCTTTTCTAGCTAAAGGATTTTCTCTTTTTTCCATTCATCATTATTGTATTTATTCTGACCTCCATACTTAACTTAGATCGAGATATTGGACATAGAATGCCAATCTTTAAAATAAAAAATGTAAAAAAAAGGAGTAATACACTGTGACATGACACGTTCACTAAAAAAAAACCCTTTTGTAGCTAATCATTTATCGGCAAAAATTGAAAAACTCAACACGAGGGAAGAGAAAGAAATAATAGTAACTTGGTCTCGGGCATCTACCATTATACCCACAATGATTGGCCATACAATCGCTATTCATAATGGAAAGGAACATTTACCTATTTATATAACGGATCGTATGGTGGGTCACAAATTGGGAGAATTTGCACCTACTCTGTCTTTTACGAGACACGCAAGAAACGATAATAAATCTCGTCGTTAAGTTCATTTCTTATACTTTATATACTTATGTATTTGTATTTAATATACATATATACAATCTAAATATCTAAATATGTTATACAATATAAATAAATATGTATGCTATACGCAAAAAATAAAAAAAAAACTATTACATTACATCAAACAAAATAACAATACCCCATATC